AGGAATAATTGGGACTATGGTATCGAACTTCTTAATAGCAATATCCATTATAAATGAAGTTTCTAGCAGTTGACTCCTTACCACTGAAGGATTGAGTCGTACACTTGAAAGATAGCCCAGAATTTGAAGGGAATGATTGGATAATTGGTTTATATGGATCCTGCTCGGTTGAGACCACAAGTAAAAATGCCATTGCCATAAATTTACAAGGTGATATTTCCATTTCTTCATTAGAAGGGGAGTCCCCTTTGAAGCGAGAGTCGCTTTTCCTTGATATCTAACATAATGGATCAAAAGATCCTTGAACATCCATAAGGTGGTCTGAAAATCATTACGAAACACTACTACAAGCTGTTCTTTTTTTCCATAGAAATGTGTTCGCTCAAGAAGTGCTCCAGAAGATGTTGATCGTAAATGAGAAGATTGTTTACGGAGAAAAACAACTATGGATTCGCATTCATATATATAAGAATTATATAGGAACAAGAAGAATCTTTGATTGCCTTTTGAAAAAAGGGAAATAGATTTCTTTGGAGTAATAAGACTATTCCTATTAGGATACTCGTGGAGAAGTAATCGCAAGAAATGCAAAGAAGGGGTATCTTGTACCCAGCAGCGAAGGTTTTGAACCAGGATTTCCAGGTGGATGGGGAGAGGTATTAGTATATTTGACACATAATTTAAATGTGAGAATTTATCCTCTAGAAAAGGAAATATTGAATGAATTGATCGTAAATTATGAGATTTTTCTATTTCTTTCCTTTCTAGGGAAGATACTAATCGCAGCGAAAATGGAATTTCCACAATGACTGCAAACCCGTATGATATCATTTGAGAATAAAAATGATTGTTGTGCACAACAAATGGGTTTTGGTTAGAATCATTAGCTGGAAGACTCAAATTATTCTGTTGATACATTTGAGTAATTAAATGAGTAATTAAACGTTTCACAATTAGTGAACTGGATTTATTTTCATAACCTAAAAATTCCATGGGTTTGTAAAGAATCGATCTATTTAAACCATGATGATGAGCAAGTGCATAAATATACTCCTGAAAGAAAAGTGGATATAGGAAGTCTTGTTGCCGAGATCCATCTATTTCTAAATATCCTTGTAATTCCTTCATTTGAAATTAGATTTGAATCAAAAGCAGAGAATTTCTTGGGTCTGATGTGATACATAGTACGATACAGTTAAAACAAGGTATATAGTAAGAAAAGAATGGATACCTCGGGAGCAGGTAAGCTAAGCAACAGATCCTCTATCCTCTCTTTTTCCATCCAATTAATTTATTTGTGTTCGTTATAGGATACCGAGCTGGTTAGAAACCTTTTTTTTTTCAACCCGATCGCTCTTTTGACTTTGGAAAAAATTCTTCAATATACCGTTTCTTCTACACATCCGTCTGCACTCCATAATAGAGAATAATTATAGGATTCATTAAAAAATGGATAATCCACTCATGGGAAAACCCTTTCCCGTATCAGGCATTAATATATTTTTAACTTATAATTGGATCGGGTTATTGTTCGAATTAAGAACATAAGCTCGTTGCTCTTAGTTTCCCTATAATTGGAGCCATTAGGGCTCTATCCATTTATTCACTCGACCCAACTGTTAATTTATTTTGTCCCCCAATTCAAACAATATTTTGTACCGATCCGGTACAGATGAAGTGCTCTCAGAGTTCTACATTGATACGACATGCTATTTTTTCCATTCATTCCCTTTCAGGATCAGTCGTGGTCTTACAAACTCTACCAATGGTATGGACGAATCCGTTGCTTCATCCAAATGTGTAAAAGATCCTAGCCGCACTTAAAAGCCGAGTACTCTACCGTTGAGTTAGCAACCCGCAAAATGAAAAATTATGGTATGTAGATACGCTCAGAATCAAAATCAATAAGGAAGTTGGATTGCACGACCCCATCAAAAAAAAAAAAATAGGATTAATTATGAACATAAAAATAAACGGATCAGATGAAAATAAAAAACAAAAATTCCCAGAAAAAAAAATATGGATAAATGTAAAAATTGATGGACCATCCCTTATATCTTATGCATTTTTGATTCAAAAGATACTTATTGTGTCACAGAAAATCCAACGAACCAAATAAAGTAAAGTAAGAAACCAAACTTAGGGGACAGAGATAAATGGATCTATTTATTCACGATCGAATTATATTTGTTCGATACACTATTGTCAATATGAATCTTGAGAAAATAATACAATTGAGAAAAGAAAGAATAAAAAAAAAAAAGAAGGACTTGTGTTGGATTGGCACTACATATATACTTTACATAGATATAATAAAAAAAGTGTGGATGGAGGAATAAATAAGGAAGAAGTAGGAAAAAATCTCGGGTTTATTCAATAAAGGTACAATAAGCAAGCTTGACCCCTTGTTTGTTGGTAGAGTCCCAACAAAAACCATCCGATTGAGGGTAATCCCATAATTTTTTATTTCTAGATCCAGTTATTTCATGTACTCACTCAATCCCCTTTCTACCCGTCTCACGTCTCATATAAATAGAAGATATTTTTTCGTTATATAATATGGGATCATATGGGAGCAAATAGTAAATAGGTATGAATAGAGCAAGAAAAAAGGGAATAGTGGAGAAAAATTTACACAAAGCTAGATACAGTAACCCTCCCCCCCCTTTTTTTTCATTAATTTGATTTCGTTTGATTAACGCGAAGTTCCTTAAAGATCTCTGCCCTCTTTGAAATATCATGAACAGTTCCTGTAGGTTGAGCTCCCTTTTCAAGGAAATATAGAATAGCGGGAACGTTTGAATAAGTTTGATTCTTTATCGGATCGTAAAAACCCACTTTCCGAAGATCTCTTCCGTCTCTTCGGGATCGAACATCAATTGCAACGATTCGATAGATGACTCATTGGGATAGATGTAGATGAACAATGCCCCCCCTAGAAACGTATAGGAGGTTTTCTCCTCGTACGGCTCGAGAAAGAATGGATTCTATTTTATGTTTTATGTATATAGTGACAAATAGAGCCTCAAATCATTAAATCAATTAGACTCTCATTTTAGGCGTTTTTTTGTTCTTCCTTCCCGAAAAAAAAAAACCATTCGTACTCATAACTCAAGTTGGATAATTATCAAAGAGTTCAAAGGAAAATCCTTAGGCATTTCATTTATTGAGCTGTCTCTAACCCCTTTTGTTTGTCTCGTTTAGAATCCATTTTGATTCCTCACTCTGATTCAGTTGTTGAGACAATTGAAAATGGTGTTTCCTTGTTCGGGGATCCTTTATCGTTGCTTTGAATCATTGGGTTTAGACATTACTTCCGTGATTCTTAATCCTTTCAAAATGGCAGCAACATACCTTTTGCGATTTCTTTCTATCGAAGAATCATACGAACGGTGGATTGCCGCGTGATACACTTTTGATAGAAAAGGTTTTACCAATTACAACAAATTTTCCTTTTGGATTTGAAACTTGTTCGAATTGGATCCTTTCTATTTCTAGAGCAAAGATATACTTACGAAGTTGTTCCAACTTATTGATTGACACTAACCCTAGATCCTTGCCCTGGTGAAATAAATCAAGATTTTCTGCTCGAGCTCCATCATGTACTATTTACAACCCAACAAAATAGGGATTCTAGTAGAACAGAACAAACTATGTCGAACCAAGAGCACCTTCAGTCCTATATAAAATGGTGGATGTAAGAATCCACAGCCGATCATGTCCTTCAAGTCGCACGTTGCTTTCTACCACATCGTTTCAAACGAAGTTTTACCATAACATTCCTCTAATTTGGAACCGGTATGGAATTGATTCAATATAGAATCATGAATAGTCATTGGCTCAATCAGTACATAGTAATCTATACTTTCTTATTTTTCTATATGGATGGGTAGGTATTTATCTAGAGAAGTCTCATCAAGAATTCAATTTAACCCCATATTTTCTCGTATGAATTAAATAATTTTAAAAAACCGGAATAAGCGAGTTCTTCTTTAATCTGCATCTTCAACGGATTGCTCAAGATGATCACTCATGAAAGATCCAATTAATTCTTTTTTGAACAACTAAACTAAAGAGGTTCTTTAATTAGATTCCCAATCCCGGAACGGAATAAGTATAAGTCATCAATTAAATAAGCTAATCCAATCACCCGTAAAAGCCGAAAGTAACTCAATAGGATAGATTCGCCAATCTCACACTTATTCGAGTACCAAGGATTCATAAGAAATCATGAAAATAGGAATCATTTAAAACGTTTCATTTGCAAAATTTCCTACTTCGACATCATTATTTGAATAAACTTTTCTAGTAAGGATAAAGACCTAATTTGATCTCTAAATCAATCAACAAGTCGTCCCAATCATAACATAATGAGTAGCAAAAAATTTTGATTTGTAGCGGATATCTCATTAATTAAAGAGATACACATTTTCTCATCATAAGAGAGAGAAATCCACGTTTCTTTTCCAATGGAATCATCAATTATTTTTAAACCAGATAGATAGATCGAGAAAGAAATCCAATGTCTTTCTTTTTCGTGAAGGCGGCTTTTTTTTTTTCGTGAGGGCAGATAGATGGGGGTGGATAGAAAAGACTTATGTAGGGTAAGGTTTAGGCCATTATTCTTTCATCTAATTGATAAAACCAGAATCGGAAGAATAGAAACTTTCCCTATCTATCAAATAGACCGAACAATTGTCACTGGTGGTAGTCGCGTATATTTGATTTAAGGGATCACAGATCCTTTTCAACAAAATGGAAATGACGCTGTCACTGAAATAGAACAATAACAATACATATAGACTGTAGGCATTGACTCTTTTTCTACGTATTTTACTTCAGGGCTAGTAATCTTTCCATAAATTCCATCCATAAACCATAAAGTCAAGTAAATGGAATGTATGAATTTCCCTCTAGGCTTAATCGCTACATTGATTTGATTTCTAATTATTCATTAGAGCCAGACGCGAAATAAAAAAAATGAGGTCCAAAGAAAATGCATCTGTTATATATTGAACTTGATTATTTGTTAATGAAATCTGAACAGACACGTATATTTAAATTGATACCTTGCATTGTCAATTAACTCCTAGTCTATTCCCAAATTCTATGGGGATTATGAATCATAACATAAAAAAAAGGGATCCTCTTACGGTTACGGGATGCTAGACTATCTTGTCTAGGTACAAAACCAACCAGGTCCAGATCAAGCCGTTGTTCCTATTTTCATTTTACCCCAACCCAGTCTTAGGAGCCTTAATCCCAGCCATGGAATTCAATTAGTACCAAGAACTCCCTTCTGTTTACAATTACAAATCTACAGAGAATTAGTAATTGGGCTGCCCTATTGACTTTAGAGATAGGGAATATAGAGGCTTTTCTTCCGCATTTCGACTCGGGATGCATCATTAAAAATGCAAATAGATATGTGACATATAGTTTCTCTAAGTAACTAACTTCTGCTGAATGGCCATCCCATTTTTTTTTTTTTAAGTAAACTATTGTGATCTATGTTACCGCCCCACCTGGATCACAAATGGATTCAGTTAGATCCGCGTATAATTTGAACTTGATTCTGTTTGTCAGAAAAAAAGGATATAATTATGAGAGGAACCGTTTGAAATCAGACACATTGTATCCAACATTACACTCTTAAACAGAAGATTGTTAAAGAGAACAATCTTTAGTCTGATAGAATTGGTCTGCTCTGGGACGGAAGGATTCGAACCTCCGAGTAGCGGGACCAAAACCCGTTGCCTTACCGCTTGGCCACGCCCCATTTAGATTTCTATTCGACAATACTAAACGATAATATCGATATTGGTTGTTCGTCAATTCTAGCCCAAATATCTATGGAATAGGTTAGATTTTTGCTAGAATTTGACACGTGTAGATGTAGAATTAAACTGAATTTATTGATCATTACATAGAATTCAATTAAGATATTGTATGAAAGTATGATTCCTTCTATTCTTAGAAGAGGATTGAAGAATTTTTGATTGGGCGAATTCAAAGAAAAAAGAAAAAGAGTGATTTTTTAGTCTACCCTACTTTACTTTCTTCATTATAACTCAATCAAAATACAATTATCTCCAAGAACAAAATCTTTGTTATGCTTAATATCTTAAGTTTGATCTGGATCTGTCTTAATTCTGCTCTTCATTCGAGTAGTTTTTTCTTTGCCAAATTGCCCGAAGCTTACGCTTTTTTCAATCCAATTGTAGATGTTATGCCAGTCATACCTGTGCTCTTTTTTCTCTTAGCCCTTGTTTGGCAAGCTGCTGTAAGTTTTCGATGAGATCCTTAATACTGTCCTACAAACATTCATGATTTTTTTTATTCGATAAAAAAAGAAGATTATCCTAATTGATAGGATCAGATAAGTCTTACATTATGAACCCTCAATTCAAATAGTGAAATTCTTGGCTAGCCGCGATAAATCTGGATCACCTCATTTCTTCATTCTGAGCTTCTACTTTCAGTGAACAAGGGCCTTCATTATATTATTATATTTGTTTGTGGGTATGAAAGAGATTTTTGGTAATGAAGGAGTCTTATATTACAAAATACAAAACAAATGAATTTACGAAAATAACTTTCTTTTCTATAAAACCGCTTCATTTCTTGGTGTCAAAATAGGATATGTGGTATAAAAATTAAGAATCTATTCCCCTTTCCCCAAAAAATGATCTTGGAGATTGTGTAATGCTTACTCTCAAACTCTTCGTTTACACAGTAGTGATATTCTTTGTTTCTCTCTTCATCTTCGGATTCCTATCTAATGATCCAGGACGTAATCCTTTACGTGAGGAATAAAAAAAAGAAAAGTTTCTCGGTTTCTTTACTTGATTTCGAAATTTTCTTATGATTTTCAATTTTAAGTTAAAGGCTCGATATTTTGTTGAATTCGAAAGAAAAATATCAAGTCATCAGAGGAAATGGAAAGAGAGGGATTCGAACCCTCGGTACGAATAACTCGTACAACGGATTAGCAATCCGCCGCTTTAGTCCACTCAGCCATCTCTCCCAATTGAAAAAGGAAAATCACTATGTTACACATAAAGTAAAGATTGATAAAAGTCTTTCTTTATTATTTTATTATATAAATATATACAAAATACAAATTTTATCAGTAATTCCAATTTTAGATAACGTAACGGCTCGAAAGGGATATCTCCAATAAAAAAAAAATGAAAGAATACCTCTTTAATTTCGTCCGAAAGGTACTTTTATTCCCCCGGCCTGGTCAGTACCTAGCCGGGGCGTTTCTTGTTTTGGTCCAATGAATCATAGATCAAATAATTTATCTGATTTGAAAACAAAAATACTTGTTCAACAACAATAAAAGGGAATTTCTATTCCTATGATATTTCTATGTTATAGGATAGAAGTGTAATTTCTTATTATTCTTTCTTTTCCTTTTTTCCCTTTCTCGATTTATTTACTGAAATAAAAAAAGCCCTATATCCTCTATTATTAATATTAGAATTTCTTTCTTCA